GCCTAAGCCAAAGTATAGACTATTATAGTAGTAAATAAACTCATCCCCAAAACAATACATAAAAAAGTCTTTCAAGCCAACCCTATTAATATGTCATATCGAAAACGAGGAAAAGTCCCACGAGCCCACAAGAAAAAAAAAAGAAAAATTCATGCCTGCCCGACCATTATTGCGTCCCTTGTACCCAAAAATATCACACATGTGAACAAGCTGTTAAACAACATATTAGAGTATTCTGCTATGTAAATAAGGGCAAAACCCCCACTACTATACTCCACGTTAAAACCTGAGACCAACTCTGATTCGCCCTCTACAAAATCAAATGGTGCACGATTAGTTTCTGCTAACATAGAAATTAATCACACCACAAAAAAAGGTAAAATTGCCACACCCATAATAAATAATGACTTCTCCTGCCACAACTTCACGGATTGAAGATGCATTGACCCGGACATGAAAACACATCTTAACAGCACTAATGCCATTCTCACCTCGTATGAAATACTTTGTGCCATAGCCCGCATGGCCCCTAAAAGGGCATATTTTGAATTTGATGATCATCCTGCCACCATCACCCCATAAACAGTAGTTCCAGAATTTGCCAGATAGAATAGTACCCCGCACATAAATACACCCTCTGAAGAGTGAAACGGATATAGCAATCACAGCAACAAGGCAATAAAAAACGTCACCACAGGACACACCAGGAATGGGACAAAATTCCTATACATTGGCACAAGTATTTCTTTAGAAAATAGTTTAGCCCCATCACTTATTGGCTGTATTAGCCCTAAAAATCCCACTTTATTGGGGCCTTTACGAGTCATAATATAACCCAACACCTTACGCTCAACTAATGTAAATCATCCTACTGCTAATAAACCAAAAACTCCTGGTAAAATAAAGCTGATAACTTGCATTATTAATTTTTATTAAAGGAGTGCAGATTTACTTGCTAGCTCTGTCAGATTTATTTTCTAACAATACTATAAAACTTTGATGTCAAAAGATTCAACAGCAGCCCAGTGCCATAAATTATACACTCGCGGATGGATAAACTCAATCACAATGGGCATAAACCTGTGATTCGCGCCACAGATCTCAGAGCACTGGCCATAAAGAACTCCACACATATTTACAGTCATAGGGACTTCGTTGACACGGCCTGGAATCGCGTCTACTTTTAATATGCAGCCAGGGAGGGCAAAAGAATGAATAACATCCGCCCTTCTCACCATGCACCGAATTCCGGTATTAGCCGGCGCAACCATCCGTTGGTCTACATCTAATAATCGATAACCGCTATCTATTTCCCGCTCCATAAAAGAATCAAATCCTAGTACGTCCTCTCGGTCCCCCATAAATTCATAAGACCAAAATCACTGATGACCAATTGCTTTAAAACAGAACTTAGGGCTACCAATTTCATCTATTACATACAATAAGTGTATAGAAGGGATGGCCACACAGACTAAACACACCCTAGGAATAATAGTCCATGCTGTTTCTACTGCTTGTGCCTCACGTAAATAACGAAACCTTCTTCCCGAGGTGAAAACCCAACCTACTCCATACAACACAACAGACAAAATAAAAATCATAAGGCACATCACACCCTCATGAAACAAACCAAGATACTCCCCAATATGATAATAACAATCTTGAAACCTAAAACTACCCCATAATGGCATTAATAGCTAGAATCATAGTAAGAACATTTACAAGAAACCCCCCAAAATAATTACAATAAACAACCTAAAGAGAAGTCTCAACACAAATTTTAAAAAGTGGTAAGACTGAATTTTTTGATTACTAAAACCCAACGTTTGGACTCTTCCAAACATCCCTTGGGGCCCCACTTTTTCTAATCATCCTTTCTCCATTCTGACTGTAATAAGACTAGCTAGCTTTAAACCCACACTAGGGCTAAATTGTGCTAACAGGGGCTTAAAATGCCATATACTAGCCAAATAACCATATGTACCTACAAGAAATTTGGTTTTCCATTTTCATCCTGCAAAAACCTCAATGATACTAATAGCTAACACCACTAATAATATTACAACAAACTTTTCCGCATTACTCACCATAGCCATGAGATCAAGGTCTGAGACTAAGTTAACTAATAAAAACCCTATAATCACAGACCTAATCAATAAGCCCCTGTAAGCAAATTTAACACTCCTGGCTTCTTCTGCATGAGTCACAGGACTAACACTCTTATTTATACTCAAAAACAAATTAAATATCAGACGAAGGGAGTACCAAGAGGTAAATAAAGTTCCAACAATTAGTATAAGATAAATAACCAACCTATCCCCACCTTGAAATCTTATTTCAATAATCAAGTCTTTTGAATAGAACCCTCTCAAAAATGGCATACCGCACAAAGAAAGGCTCGCCGCAGTGATACAACTCATTCTGACGGGCAAACGAGCTCAGTTTTTCCCTAAAAAGCGAATATCCTGCCATTTTAACCTTCTGTGAATCACAACCCCAGCGCTTAAAAACAAAAGAGACTTAAATATAGCATGAGTAATAAGATGGAAAAAAGCCACTTTTGGTAGACAAATTGAGATAGCGAATAATATTATTCTCAACTGGCTTAAAGTAGATAATGCTACAATCTTTTTTAAATCCACCTCAACAAGGGCCACCCTCCCAGCCATTAGTAAAGTGAAAAGTCTAAGACACTTTAACACCCTTAAAGAAAAATCTCTTTGAGAAAGAAGGGGATAAGAACGAATCAAAAGGTAAACCCCAGCTGTGACCAAAGTAGAGGAATGAACTAATGCAGAAACAGGGGTGGGGGCAGCTATTGCAGCAGGCAACCACGCCGAATAGGGCACTTGGGCTCTTTTAGTAATAGCTGCTATTACTAAAAGAAAGGGGACTCAAAAATACCTTATACTAGGTAAAAACTCAAATAGTATTCATCCTCCCTCCCTAGCAAATACGCCGATAATACATAAAAGGATTGAATCTCCAACTCGATTAGTCAAAGCTGTGACTATGCCTGCCCCCAAAGACTTATTATTTTGGTAATAAACCACCAATAAAAAAGAGGTGATACCAAGTCCGTCTCATCCCAGCAGAAGAGCAATTAAACTAGGAATTATAATTAGGGATATCATAGATAAAACGAAAAATACAACAAGATAGATAAAACGCAAAAAATAAATTTCATCAGCCATATACCAAGAGCAGTAAATTAAAACAGACCCCGAAATCAAAAAAATGGTAGCTATAAACAACCCTCTAACTTGATCTAACAGTAATGTTAAATTTACCGACAAATTTCTAGATAATCAAATTCTATAGTCAACAAGAACTAAAGAACTAAAAAAGGGGATTATACTTATTACGCCCCACCCTAAAATCATAAAAATACAACCTAAAACTTCATTAACTTTAAAGTTCATCTTTAGGTGTCAAAAAGACATCTCTAGCAGTATATACTAATGTTCTATAAACTAAACCCAACTAAACATAAAACCTAACACTATTGTACATATAATATTAAATTCTTGGTGCACCTAACCCTTACTATTAAAGCTGAGTGAACAAAACTTACACCCTACAAGTTATAATTAATATTAAACAAAATGGAAAAGATCTTTGTTTCCAACTTAGGTAAAAATAAAATATTTTTATTAACAACAAGGTAGAGCTTGCCGGCATCTACCAAAAGTAGTAACAAATCCAAATAGTTAACGCTACGAAAAGACCAAGCAGAACATATCCAGAGGTTGGTTCTTTAAATAAGGAATCAATAACGAACCCACTAATTAAGCAAATAAGCATAACCATCCTATCAAAACCTGTCTGCTTGTGGTGCTTTAAAAACAAAAGTAAACCACCCAAAATGTGCCCAAATTTATTGGTCACTTTAAAAAAAATAGGAGGGACTTCAAGATCATACTTATTATAAAACGCCTGAAAATAAGGCTCTGTATCAGTTGAATCTGCTAAAAATAAAACGAAAATAAAAAATACCCCAAAAAGAATGTATTTCAAAATCATATGTAGGTTATCCTTCATTCCTTTAAAGTACCGAGAAAGGCATCTTTAGCACCACAAGCTAACGTTTTAATAAACTAACTTAAAGCAAAGTATAGGGGTACAACCCAATAACTAAATGCAAATCAATCCTTTTTATTTTAAAGTACTATACCTAACTTTTATCAGTCATCAAACTCAAACATCGATCATTTCCGTACAAACGAGTCATTATAACCATCAAAGACAGCATAACAGCTGCTTCAGACACCCTAGTACAAATTACAAGTAATAGAATAAACAAACTATTGTACGCCGATAAAGACCCAATAATTGAAAAAAGGCCAAGTGCTCTAAACTCCATCCCTAAGAAAATCGTAATCAAATGTATTCTGCGCACGCACATCAAGATTGCACCAAAAATAAAAATGAAGAAACTAAAAAGTAGCATTAGTTTTATTAATGTGCTGCACGCTATATAGCATTGAGACAGAGTATTAAAGAAATAAATTCTGTTCCGCCTTATACTTAATAAAACCTGAGGGGTGGCCACTAATTTTAAACAATTGAATACATAAGGCCTTGCTATTAAATAGGCCCCAATATAAGCCTATTTAATTAACCAGTCCCACACACCTTGACTTATAGGAATCAGTATAATAAAAAAGAAATAGAAGAAAGTAAAACAGCAGCCCAAAGAGTCATAAGGGTGCTGTACCGGACAAGCCCCAATTCATGTCAAGCCCACTCAAGCTGCAACTAAATCCCAAAAGAAAAGTTGACCTAAAGGATAGAACCTATTAGAACGAAACTGACCTGTATGCAACCTAGGAATAAGGAATAAAATTAAAACTGATGCCACCAGGGCAGCAGCCCCACCAACTTTATTGGGAATTGAACGAAGAATAGAATAAGCAAATAAAAAGTATCACTCTGGTTCAATTTGAAGGGGAGTCTTTATTGGGTCCGCAGGAACCCAATTGTTTACATTTCCTAAAAGGTCCGGAAAATAACAAACTAACAGTAAAAGTCCAAAAAATAAAATGAAGAAACCTACTGCATCCTTATATGTGTAAAAAGGATGAAATCGCACCAAAACCGCATCTGCACTGACCCCCAACGGGTTGTTAGCCCCTTCTTCATGCAAGTAAAACAAATGAAGAACACTAAAAACAATTATAATAAATGGAAGAATAAAATGAAAAGAATAAAATCGCACCAAAGTAGCATTACAAACTGTATAACCGCCCCAAATTCAATACAAAATTATGTCACCAACATAGGGCACAGCAGTTACTAATTTTGTAATAACAGTTGCCCCTCAATAAGACATCTGCCCTCATGGAAGAACATAACCTAAAAAAGCAGTGGCCATGAGAAGGAAAAGCAAAATTACCCCCACATTTCATACCATCCGGGACTTGTAAGATCCGTAATACAGTCCACGACCAATATGAAAGTAAGCACAGACAAAAAAAAGAGATGCACCATTAGCATGTATACCACGAATTAGCCAACCATTGTTCACATCCCGAATCACATGAATAAGCGCATCAAATGACATATTTGTGTGGGCCGTATAATGGAGGCTTAAGATAAAACCTGTAACAATTTGAATAACCAGGCATAAACCCAACAAAGACCCAAAATTCCATCAGACCCTTAAATTGACAGGCGCTGGTAAATCATACAACCTATTATTTAAAATTTTTATTACTCTATCCTGCTTACGTAAGGGACCAAAAATTATTTTCTGCAACGCTTTAAAAGCTTTTAGAAGCATCGGTCTTGTAAATCGAAGAACGAAATAATTTCGTTAAAGCTAATTAATTGCTACTATCGGTCTATATTCTGCCGAAACTTTCACTTGGAAGGCAAACGTAATCATTTTACTATAGTAGCAAAATATTCTCAATTTACAAGCTCCGCAGAAAACTCTACAAAAGTAAAAGACAGCAGCCCAGTAAGCAAGTTCAAGCAATACAAACCAAAAGTGTCCTTCTGCAATGCTTTAAAAGCTTTTAGAAGCATCGGTCTTGTAAATCGAAGAACGAAATAATTTCGTTAAAGCTAATTAATTGCTACTATCGGTCTATATTACACCGAAACTTTCACTTGGAGGGCAAACGTAATCATTTTACTATAGTAGCAAAATATTCTCAATTTATGAGTGCCACAGAAAACTATAATATGCTTACATCTTTTCCAAATCAGAAAAGGCAGCGATTAATGCATATTAAAGTTTGAAACCTTATATTTTAGTTAAATTACTTCTCTGAGAAATTAAACTTGCCAGTTTACAAACGCCGAAGAAAATTATTTTACAAAAGCAAGCAGCCCAATAGATAGATTCAAGCGTACAGACCAAAAGTAAAAGAGAGAAAAACCCACAAAATACCCTCATCATTTAATAAACAAAGTCCGTAATCTTTAACAATAGAGCTATTTGCAGCTTTCAAATAATAAAATATAGCCCTAATAGAGCCAGCTAATGTAAATAACAAAATTAATTTGTCCCCAACGCAAAAAACAACAGTTATCTTTACCACAAAACCGGCTAATGGAGGCAACCCCCTCAAGCTTATTAAACATCTTGCTACTATAAGTGATCACTTCCCTCTCTTTACAGAACTTGTGTTTCTGCGCCACAAATAGTAAACAACTAAACCTAATTGCACAAGATAGGCTCCAATATAAAAAAGAAATAAATTCTGAGACTCAATTAAACATACCAGCATTCACGCACTATGGACAAAAGAAGAGTATACCAATACATCACGATAAGAGTTCTGGATAGACCCACCTAAACCGCCCAAAACCCTTATAGCAAAAACTACAAAATATAAAAACTCTCTGCAAGGGGACCACACACCCAACAAAAGTAAAGGCCCAACTTTTTGAATTCCTAATAATAGATAGCTAACAAATCAGCCCCTAGAGTTAACTACAGAGGGAACCCATACCCAGAAAGGAAAAAGACCGGCTTTGCAAAGAAGTCCTAAATGAATTAAAAAATATCCTAATAAAGCAATGTTAAATCTTTCACAGTGTAAAATAACACTTGACCCAAACAAATATATAGTCGAGCCAAATCTCTGAAAAACAAAATAATTAATCAAGACACGCATATTTAACACGGATTTAACACTCAAAAGACACATAAACCCAAGCATATTTACTTCTATCCCAATCCATGCAGCTATGTGCCTATCAGTTGAGACTATTAGAATCAAACCAAAAGTTAAAGTGAAACCCCCCAAAACTCTTAAAGGGCCCTCAAACCGTCTAATAACACGACACACCCCTGGAGAACCGTCTCATCTTTTAACACCTATAGCTGTCTTCTTTGAAGCTCTTGTAAAGCCGCTAAATCCAATTCGCGGGCTTAAGCTTTTCACAAGCAAAAGGCTATTATTAGAAATAAAAAAAGAATTATAAAATAAATTATGGCTCATCTCAAGCATTGGAAAACAAATTTCAATCTTTTCCGCATCAAGGAAACTGGATTAGCCCCACACAACACCCATAACTATATTAGCCCCACACCGTGCGGAGGGGTATACGACGCTTCTTACAAAAAGCAACAACTAACAACAATACAAAAAGAAGAAGAAACGCAACAAACAGGTATATATTCCCGTTGCCTACACACGAGCCAAAATCCCCCCAACTCAAAAAATTATCTCTTTTATTTTTATGAGAGACCAAAACAAATCCTAATAAAACTGCTAATAATAGTTTAACAAATAATACAGGGGCCCCGAAACGCTGATTTGGAAAAATTCTAAGCACATATCCGAATAAAACTATTAATCCACCAATATAGATTAAAAAAACGAAATAACCCACAAGGCTCCCTATTTCTAGCCCCAACAAAATTGAAATAATAAGGGATACAACAAATAAAGCCAAACCCATAAACAAAGGCTCCCCGATCCTCAACATAAAACAGCATACAAAACAGGAAACAAAAAAGAAGAATGTTTCTAACAATTAAGAAGTTAAAACAACTCTGACAACATGCAAGTTAACCATGGACAATGTTTTCCTAATAGATGTGAAAAAAAACAACACTTTGCTAACTTTGGAATGACAAACCAATATTATAATTAACTATCTTTTCACTTAAAATCAATGAGTGTGTCTAATCACTCCAATCTTATTTTCAAAACAAGAACAAATATTGATCAGACGCGCATCACCCCCCTGACAATTGGGCCAATCTTCAAGCTGTTAATTAAATTAAATAGCTTTAGATTAAAAATTCCTTTCGTACTAACTTAATCAAATTTATGTATGTAAGGATAGAAACTGACCTAGCTCACGCCGGTCTGAACTCAGATCATGTAAGGTTTTAATGGACGAACAGTCCAACCCTCTAAAACTTCTGCTCCTTAAGGATACCTTAGTCCAACATCGAGGTCGCAAACTTCTTTTACAATAAGTACTATTAAAAAAAATAACGCTGTTATCCCTAGAGTAGCTTATCTTATTCACCTAAGTGGTTTTAACCTGTGAGTTTGTATAAACAAGCTATACTTTCTAACTATGTTGCCCCAACAAAATTGGAGTAATATACTGTATATATATATATATTACTTTCAGTAAAGCTTCTAGGGTCTTGTCGTCCTTTAAACTTAGTTAGGCCTCTTCACCTAAAAGTTAATTTCAAAAAATTTTTGTGACACAGCAACTTTCGCGTGAACCCATTCATACCATCCCCCATTTAAAAGGCAAATTATAGCGCTACCTTAGTACACTCAAATTTATGCAGCCATTAACTCCTTAAAGCATTGGGCAGGGCCTACCTCCTATCTTAATTTCAGAAAGAAATGTTTTTGTTAAACATTCGGAAAGTAAATTTGCCGAATTTATTACAAAAAAATTGAATAAACAAATATTTAAATTATTATAACCTATTAATTAAATAATAATTTTAGATTTATTTTCTACTAATTCTTACCATCATTATAATTGTTAAAATTTAAGCCTATTCACTCAATGACCCACAAATTAATTTGCAATCCAATATTAGATTTTTTATAACAAACTAACTAATTACTAACATCAAGTCTACCTAACTAATATAATTTGTTAAAATAGTTCAATAAATTTCCATACCCTGCTTATCCAGGATATTGTGAATATTTTTCAAAAAAAATCTATACTAAATATATTTTTAAGCTAACCAGATACCTGTAAAAGCAATATAGTATCTAGCCAATTATTAAAAAGTTTAATATAATTCTGCAACATTAGATTAACTCAATTTAATAAATTTTTTACTATCGGGATAATAAAATATATGTTTAATTCTTGATAAACCCTAATGCAAAAGGTACAGAGACTAACTCTTACTACTTACCAATTTATAAAACTCTTACGAATAAATAACAACATGCTAAAAAATCTTAATCAGCAAATTTTGATGTCAATAAAAAAAAAGAGATCGAACTCCTTATAACAAAGTTAGCAGCCCTGTTATGCACCTGCTTCTTTATAACACTGGATAGGTACATCATCTCCTCCATTTTCAGCAGAGAGCTTTAAATTAAGCTACTAGTATTAACTACCCCAGCAATAAACAACTAAATACAAACCAATTCAAACAACATCAACAAAATGTCAATATCAAGAACACACCATAAACCCAAAATGGTTGCGTGGGGTAAACCGATTACGCATTAAACGAACTAAGCTTACAAATAAAAATCCTGTCCCAAATATAACATGAAGACCATGAAACCCAGTCATAATATAAAACAAACTCCCATAAACACTGTCAGCAATAGTAAATCTAGCTCAATAGTATTCGTATCCTTGTAATCGTGTAAAAACCAAGCCTAGCACAATAGTATAAAAAGTTCCTAAAACTGCATGAGTATTTAAACCTGCACGAATCGCAGCATGAGAATACATAAGAGATGCCCCAGAACCAACTAATACCGTTGTTCCGCATAATGGAACTTTTATAGGGTCTAAGGTTTCCAGGCCCGTAGGAGGCCACATGCACCCCATTGAAATATCAGGAGCTAAGCTTATATGGAAAAAAGCTCAAAATAGAGAAAAGAAAAATATAATCTCTGAAACCAAAAAAAGAATAAATCCGTCCCGCAGCCCTTTAACAACATATGAAGTGTGGAAACCTAAATCACCTTCACGCATAACATCACGCCACCATTGTCTTAAAGAAAGGATTAACACAACCACACCAATTAATAAAAGGGCGTAACCATGTTTATGGAACCAAGAAACAAAACCTACTGCCATACAAAAAGCTCCTATAGAAGTAAAAACAGGCCACGGACTTGGCCCAACCAAATAAAAAGCATTACGTGGCATTTTTAACTAGGGGGCAACAGCCCTTTATTTAATTAACAGTCAAAAGTTTTAAATAACTAAACTACCTAGCCTATGGAATAACTACAAACAAAAAGTTTAAAGGCATTCAGTGGAAAGTCAACACCGAAATGTCTATTATTGAAAAACTTGTTCGTGAGTCTAGTCTATTTATACATTTACCATGTTGGGAACTAATATAAATATAAAGCCTATAGCAAGCACTCAAAAACCTCAACAGTATTAATAAAGGAAAAAACAGTATATTTATAGAAGCACCTGCTATATAAATAAAAAGTTCTCCAAATAAGTTCAAACTAGGCGGGCTAGCTATATTTCTAACCCTCAACAAAAAACACAACAAAGCTACACAAGGGCTAAGTATTAAAAATCCCTTATTTATTGCCAACAAACGAGAACGACTTCTAAGATAAAAAATATTAACCAAAGAAAATAAACCAGAAGAGCATAGTCCATGCCCGATTATAACTAACATCGCCCCTATAAACCCCCATAAAGTATTACTCAATAAACCAACTAAAACAAAACTTATATGTCCAACAGAAGAATAAGCCACTAAGGATTTAAAATCTGTCTGGCGTAAACAAACCATACTTGTAAGAATCCCCCCAAAAAGCCTAACTATTACTACCAATATAGTGGTTATTCTAATTCTTTTGATAACAAGAAGGCCTCTTAAACGAATAATCCCGTAACCCCCTAACTTAAGCAAAAGGCCTGCTAAAATTATAGAACCAGCGACTGGAGCCTCTACATGAGCCTTAGGCAATCATAAATGCAAAGGGAAGACTGGAAGCTTAACTAAAAACGCTAACAAATAAAGCCAACTAAACCTCAAAATTCTTTTATCCAAAAAGTACTCCAACCTAAATAAATTGTCACTACCGTAATTAAAGTATAACTTCCCAAACCCGTACAAAAGTGGGAGTGACCCTATAACAGTATAAATAACTATATAAACAACTGCTTGTAACCGCTCAGGCTGGTAACCCCACCCTACAATCAACAGTAAAGTAGGAAACAAAACCCCCTCAAAAAAAACGAAGAAGAAGAAAGTGGCCCTTACACTAAAAGCACAAACTAACAAAACACCGATGCAAGTAATAAGCCTATTAAATGCCCTAAAACGGGAAACCACGGCCCTGCCCAGCACCATTAAAAATCTAATATAAATTCTGAGAACTACTAAGGCCTGCCCTGGAAAGTCCAAATTAAAAAATCCAATTAACTCAGAGTATTGAGCACATAAGAATAAAGATATCATTATTGCGCCTAGTAAAGACAAGCCAGCAATTGATAATTCTAACCTACCTAACAGACCTAAAAAAAGTATACATATAACAAGACCAATAACCACTCAACAAAACAATTATATATTGACCCCTTCAGTGTAAACGAAATGAACTTAATTATTCTATTTTATCCTATAAAGATCAAAAGACATATTCGGGGCATGAGCCCGACAACTTAAATTAGTTTACTTTACAAAGCTTTTATGGTTCTACCACCATCCTCGCTGAGCCGAAATCAGCACGCCAAAATTGACTAAAAACCATAAAAAATTAGCCACGCTAAAATTAACTAAAAACCGGGAAAAAGGAAATTAACCACGCCTATTTTAATTGGCGTGGTCATTAGTGTAAAGACCCAATAAAGAACAAAAAATGAAAGCTTGAATTAGACCTACGGCTAATTCCGCCGCTAGCAACCCCATCCATGCAAATAAAGAAAAATAAACTGCTCCATAAAAAGGGCCACTTAAATTTAATAGCACACCCTTTAAAGAGATAAACCCATTGACATTAGTTCCCATAGACAAAATTAAATGCCCCGCAATAATATTAATTATTAATCGAAAACCAAGAGTAATCGGGCGAGAACTAATAGTAACAATTTCAACTAATAGCAAAAAAGGAACTAGAAACATTGGTGCAAACCTTGGCACCAATCTGGTTAAATTTTGCTTAGGTCTAACTCGATGGCCTGATACTCATAAAGAACCCCACATTAAAAAGGCTAAGTTTGGGCCCAAACTTAAATGAGACGTTACACTGAAAGAAAAAGGTACCAAACCCATTATATTTACCCTCATTAGAAAAATGAAAAGAGAAGAAACAACTAGTGGGAATCCTGATAAATTCATACCGTTTGAAGTTTTAAACACACTCCAACTAATAACTGCCCCCTTGGCATAAATCTCATCAAGTAATCTAGAAGTAGAGTAAAACAAAGTACTAACCAAAACCAAAATAAAGAAGAAGCTTAAACGTAAAGGAAAAGATGACCAACTTCCTATATTATAAGAGTCAAAACCAGATAGCAAATCAAATAGCACAAAAGTCACAAAAGAGAGGTCCCATAAGAAGGTTTACAGCCAACCGCCTACAAATTTCAGCCATTTTGCGGCTAAGATAAATATAAAGGCACCATTTACTTTGCTCCTATGGAATCAAAACCCATCGTACTTAAATACTACTTTATATGTTATTAGCTAATTAACGGCACCTTCCGGTACCGTTACCTTGTTACGACTTATCTCAGATTTCTCCGTGAGCGACGGGCGATTAGTACTCCTCCAGTATCCTTTTCAGCTTATTATTATTTAATAAACTTACTCACAAGTCCTTCTTTCAAAAAAAATTTTCAACTCTCTCGGCCGACGATATACACTTTATTCAGCATATAAATGATCTCCCAATTGTCATCCAGGGTGGCTTTTTCATAGCTACATGTTAATCTGAATTATTTCTCACTACTCTAAATTATGAGAATTACACCAATATCTTACGCGTATTGATTCATAAACAACCATACATATGCAAAAATAAGAAAAAGAACAAATGTAAGCGGACCATCTTTTAACTCCCAGATTCCCCTGTATGTTTGTTGGAGGCCGCCTATTCATTTAACTTTGAAGAACCAACTTTTAGTCATCTGGTAATCTTATTTTACCTTATGAATAACGGGGTATCAAATCCCGGTTTTTAAACATACTTTCATAAGAAACATCACAACTTTTTTTGATCCAAGCGGTCAGAAAAAAGATTGTACCCCTATTCCGCACCAACTAAAGCTATTTATTAAATGCATCTAATAAAACCGTCAAGATTTAACAAAGCATGAATCTAACCGCGGCTGCTGGCATTCATTTTAGCCACTCTCACCCAAAGCTTCTAGGCCACAATTTCTTGTGTTGCCTAATAATTTATACTAACGTCGAAAAAACCATTCCAGCTAACGGGAAAAGCGAAAAAGCCCACTTGACCCTATTTTCTCTTAACCCAATAAGTACTATGTATTCAAGCTTTGGGATAAATCTAATACCATGATAAAATACATTATCTAAATAACACAAACAATTTCTTGCTTTAAATTAACCAAAAAGGTTTCGTTGAGTTAAAAGCTCAACGCTTCAACAAAGCTTTAATTTATTAAAAGGTAGCGAGCTACAACAACTCATTTCTTAGACCTAAACTAAACACATTAATCTTCTGTCAGCCACCCAACAAAGCAAACCAGCTATTTACACTAAAATAAGTTACTTATAATTAATTCACAACCTCTTACCCCACGCATAAATAAACCACCACATAACAAAAACAAACACGTTACTACAGCAAAACAGGCTAAAATTAAAAACTGTGGAACTATTATTGGCACTAATCAGAAAAATAAGCCTTCATCTATAAACTTGAAGTCTATCGCAATTATTTGCTGCCCTGATTAACAAAACAAGGGAAGTAAAAATCTTCATAAATAAGGCTTAAACTTACCGCATTAACTCTGCCACCTCATCACTGGCACCAAGAAGAAAACTAGGAAATCTAAAACACAAATTTATAGTTCACTGATCCAGTCCATCGACCCATCGCGGCGCTCATAGAGGCACCCGATAGTAAGAACATGTAAAAACCCTACTAAACACACAAGGCCCGCTACCTCCACCCCTCCGTACAGTACAAACAAAAGTGGAACAACCATAACCACTTCAACATCAAACACTAAAAACAAAACGCCAAGCAAAAAAAAGCGCAAAGAAAACCTCCTACGGGCCCTAAGAATTGGATCAAACCCGCACTCATAAGGGGAAACCTTTTCACGGCTCCACTGCCCCGTCATAGATAACATGAAACAAACACCTATCATCACCGCAGCAACCAACCAGAGGACAAATACAGATAGAAATAGACTCACTATGCCCAAACACACTTGGCGTAATGGTAAATTTGCAATTTACAGTTATCATCTTTAACTATCGGACTAAGCTTATAGAAAATAAATCCCCCCTTAAGAATGAAAACCTTATGTGCGGACTACACCATATAAGCTTTAGGGAACACACCTGTGCGCCAATGATTCCCAAAACCACCATTCTGATTTTAAACTACCCCTAAAACAAGCGGAAATCAAAGCGATAGCGTCGTAAACTACATCCTTAGTCAATTAAGAGACCCCTAACGAAGGAGTTACACTTTATTCCACTTTTAACAGGCATATGTTGACCGGTTTTTTCCATTTTTTTACGGTTTTTTTTTTTTTAATAAAAATAGATTTTTATTTTGATTTTTTTTTTTTTTTTTTAGTAACTTTAACTTTCTCCACGTATTACCGGAATTCAATTATATTATACTTGCTAATTTTAGCGCTTTCGTTTTTTTTTTTTTTTTTATATTAGTTGCTTTTTTAGTAAGGGTTGTATATATTAGGAGAGACATACCCTCTCATATTTAACGAAAAGTCTATTACCTGGCAGAGAGATTACGAACAAAAAGATTTCCAAATGTTCCCATCTTTCTTTCTTTTTTTGGCTAAATAAGAAATCTTCCGAAACAACCTAAAATCTATTTCTGTTTTGCCAAATCAATAATTTTAAAAACATCAACAAAATTTATAACAGCCAAAACCATTATTAATATAATAAAATTCTAATTCCATTGCATTGATGTAACAAAACTAATGTAACAAAACTAATGTAACAAAACTAATGTAACAAAACTAATGCAACAAAACTGATGAAACAGAACTAATGCAACAGAACTAATGCAACAGAACTAATGCAACAGAACTAATGCAACAGAACTAATGCAACAGAACTAATGCAGCAGAACTAATATAGCAGAACTAATATAGCAGAACTAACATAATGGAACTAACATAATGGAACTAACATAATGGAACTAATGTAACAGAACTAACATAATGGAATTAACATAATGGAATTAACATAATGGAATTAACATAATGGAATTAACATAATGGAATTAACATAATGGAATTAACATAATGGAATTAACATAATGGAATTAACATAATGGAATTAACATAATGGAATTAACATAATGGAATTAACATAATGGAATTAACATAATGGAATTAACATAATGGAATTAACATAATGGAATTAACATAATGGAATTAACATAATGGAATTAACATAATGGAATTAACATAATGGAATTAACATAATGGAATTAACATAATGGAATTAACATAATGGAATTAACATAATGGAATTAACATAATGGAATTAACATAATGGAATTAACATAATGGAATTAACATAATGGAATTAACATAATGGAATTAACATAATGGAATTAACATAATGGAATTAACATAATGGAATTAACATAATGGAATTAACATAATGGAATTAACATAATGGAATTAACATAATGGAATTAACATAATGGAATTAACATAATGGAATTAACATAATGGAATTAACATAATGGAATTAACATAATGGAATTAACATAATGGAATTAACATAATGGAATTAACATAATGGAATTAACATAATGGAATTAACATAATGGAATTAACATAATGGAATTAACATAATGGAATTAACATAATGGAATTAACATAATGGAATTAACATAATGGAATTAACATAATGGAATTAACATAATGGAATTAACATAATAGAACTAACGTAATAGGATTATTACTCCTCCTCCTCTCTCGCGTTGTTTTTTGCTTTGTTTTTTTTCTACATCTATCCCTCTATTTATGAATTTATTTTACTTATTTATCGGCACCATTCATAGTTATTTTTACTATTCTGTGTTTATCCTATTATTATTACTAATACACCCTATGTTTACATATCCATTAATTTTATATAATACAATCCATTAAAATTGTGCCATTAAAAGTAAAACTTTTTATGAGGCTTAGAAATCAGAAAAAACACCGAATAACAGAAGATAACAGAAAATTATTCACATAGCAACTGAGCAAAATGTTTTTACCCAAGTAAAAGCCTAATTATCACAATTTTATATTCTCTGCATCCAAATTATACCTAAACTAGACACATTTAACGAGTTGAAACAAAATTAATTGCACTTCACTAATTTAAAACAAGACCAGGCTTTAAAGACTTTAAAACTACCACAGGCTCGTCCTGATTGTGGAATGACAAAGGACAACACCATTCTCACCTTCATTCAATAGCCCCTGGTCGATTCCTTTTGCACACAACACCTCGTTGTCTCACCAAACCCTCCCACACAATAAAAAGAAAGTATAAAACACTAACAAATCTCAACCATGACCCTAAAGATGACACTACATGCCATTTTATAAAACAATCTGGATAATCAGAGTAACGACGGGGCATTCCACTTAGACCTAAAAAGTGTTGAGGAAAGAAAGTAATATTTACACCAATGAACATAATAAAAAAGTGAGCCTTACTTCAACGTTCATGATAACAGTACCCATAGAATAGAGGGAATCAATGGAAGAAACCACAAAATAGAGCAAATACTGCCCCTATAGAAAGAACATAATGAAAATGAGCAGTAACATAATAAGTATCATGCAACGCCACATCAAGAGAAGAGTTTGATAACATAATACCAGTAAGACCCCCAACAGTAAAAAGGAAAATGAAACCAACCGCCCAATAAAGTGCTGGCTCATGTAATAAATTTCCACCGTTTAAAGTGGCCAGTCAACTAAACACTTTGACTCCAGTTGGAACAGCAATAATTATTGTAGCCGAAGTAAAATAAGCTCGAGAGTCTACATCTATTCCTACAGTAAATATATGATGCCCTCAAACAATAAACCCCAGAACACCAATACAAACCATAGCATAAACTATTCCTAACACACCAAACACTTCATCCTTTCCTGCACAGTGAGCAACTACATGAGATACTATTCCAAACCCTGGTAAAATAAGAACATAAACTTCTGGATGTCCGAAAAACCAAAACAAATGCTGGTATAAAACTGGGTCTCCACCACCTCTAGGGTCATAAAAAGAAGTATTGAAATGGCGGTCAAAAATCAACATGGTGATTCCTCCTGCTAATACAGGTAAAGAAACTAATAATAAAACTGCTGTCACAGCCATAGATCAAACAAATAAAACTATCCGCTCCCCTCGCATTCTTTCAACAGACATATTTTTCATCCTTGTCAAAAAATTAATTGAACCGCCAATAGAAGAAGCACCTGCTAAATGTAAAGAAAATAAAGACATGTCCACGGCTGGGCCCCTATGCCCGGTGTAAGAAGATAAGGGGGGGTACAATGTTCAACCAGTCCCAGCGCCACTCTCAATAAATGTAGACAACAAAAGAGTAAAAAGAGATGCTGGCAAAAACCAAAACCTTAGATTATTTAAACGAGGAAAAATTATGTCAATTGAACCTATCATTAAAGGAAGTAGCCAGTTTCCAAAGCCACCCACCATCAAAGGCATAACTATAAAAAAAATTATAACCAATGCATGAGCAGTTACAATAACATTATAAAGCTGATCATCACCTAAAAAGCTCCCGGGACGGGCTAACTCAATACGAATCAACATCCTCAAACTTGTACCAATTATTCCCGATCACAAGCCTAATAAAATATATAAAGTTCCAATATCTTTATGGTTTGTAGAACATAGCCAACGCAC